AAATGGGAATTCACTGAAATGAAATCTTTGTGAGATCGTCAATAGTGTACCAAGGGTGTCTTTAGAGTATACCGAATCAGTATAGCTATCCTTCTTCTGACACAGCAACGCAATTTCACAATCAGTATCGAAATGGAGTGCTAGATAATTTATTTTTTTCTTTTATTGTTGCTTGTCGATGTTATATCATTCAATAGAAAATTTATCAAATTCCTGTAGTAGTATAATAGTAGTATAAGGGTTCTCTCCATTATTGGCTTCGGATTAGAAACTGAAAATCAGATATAATGTGAAGCCGACGGATTGCTTTCGAATAATTCACGAGGGAGATTATCATATTCCTTTCTAATTCAATTAGATGCGAAATCTATAAATATTCTTTCTTTTTGTAGTTGTAGAAGATGTTTTTTGTTGAAACCCCCTTTTTTTTTCATTTTTAAGGAATTGATTAGTTGTCCAGTAACAAGTAAGACTAGTAGATAGTCTTCGATGAAAGAAAGAGAACAAGCAAGTAGAATAAGAATCAATATTCACGATGCAAGCATTGTTGTATTAGGCCCTTTGGGTCTTTCGTGACCTAATTAGAATTAGAAAGTCGGGGCTTTCTAATTTTAAACACGATTAGATTCTGCAAAACTCTTTTTCTTCTTATTTGAGATATTATGTGAATGAACCTACTACTGAATCTAAAGAGTTCAAATTAAAGTAAAAAAAAAGGAAAGTAATAAAGTAAGAGGCATTATACTATAAGGTCATTTTTGGTTCGAAAATACACAATATATTCGATACAATAATAAAAAAAAAAGATAAAAAAAAATAGAAATGATTTTCCAATTTTAAATTTTAAGCGATTCAAATTCATTTATTTTTTGAATGAAGTTACCCAACACAGTTTTTTATTATTTAAAATTCTTTATTATTATTTTATTATTATTTATAATATTAATATAATATTAATATAATTATAGTAATTATTAATATAGATAGTAATTATTAGTATAATAATATTTGTTTTTAAGAGTTGCACAATGAATCGAATCTGTTGATTCGGAATCACGGGATGAATAGATATCACAGATGATGAATTGATTTCTTACCTATGTCACTCTATTTTTTTATTACTATTTATAATGATAATAATTGCTGAATCAAAAACTTTCAATTGAACTTATTCTTTCAATTGGTATTTTTGTTTATCTCTTTCAAAAACAAAATTGAAATTTAGGGAAGTGCTTTATAAACATATGTATAAAAAAAAAAATAACATATTTCATTTAGCCTCTTTATGCCTACCATAACTAGTTATTTCGGTTTTCTACTAGCGGTTTTAACTATAACTTCAGCTCTATTTATCAGTTTGAACAAGATACGACTTATTTGAAATTAATTGAATGAATAATTCATAAAAAAAAAGAAATCTTTCTGTGGTATTCCATATATTCTATAGTTTCTTACCGTGTCAATTTCAAATTCTTGGTCATTAAGATTCATGTGCAATACGAATTAATATTTAAGAATAGATATCACCTCTCCCTTTCTCCTTTCAAACAAATTGAAATGATTGAAGTTTTGCTATTTGGAATTGTCTTAGGTCTAATTCCTATTACTTTGGCTGGATTATTTGTAACTGCATATTTACAATACAGACGTGGTGATCAGTTGGACTTTTGATTAATTAATATCTCTTTTTTTTATTGACCCCCTACTTGTTTTAATTTTAATCCATAGGGGGTCAAATTTAGATTACTGTTCAATTATTTCATTGTAATTTTCGACCTAAGAATAACAAGAATGGAATCACGCTCTGTAGGATTTGAACCTACGGCATCGGGTTTTGGAGACCCACGTTCTACCGAACTGAACTAAGAGCGCTTTCTAAATATTTTGTAACCCTAATATATTTTTGCATGCATCTACTATTATATTATATAGAATTATATAGAATATTGTAAAATGCAAGATTGATCATATTATGTATTGGATTATGGATACCCAATTTGAATCGATTTCAATTAATTCCTTATTACTGCTCATAAGATAAGTAATAGGTAGGGATGACAGGATTTGAACCCGTGACATTTTGTACCCAAAACAAACGCGCTACCAAGCTGCGCTACATCCCTTTCCATTGGTCGACAGTGTCATTGTAGAGAATACCTGTATTGTTTTCCACATCTTTATTTTATCCATTCATATACAAAAATTATCTTGTCATTTATTTTTTTTATCTCATATCATATAACATATTATTAAGTATAATAAAAGACTTATATACGTAACGTATAATTAAACCCGCTGTAAAAAAATGAATATAATATTTTTCGGGAATGTTGGGACATAAAAGGGTGTATTTTTTTTCTTTTTTTTTAAGAAAAGGAATAGCTACTGAATCGTTGTATATTTCCATTATAATTAGGCATTCCGCATACAAATACAAGTGATCATTAATTACATATATGTCTGATCATATATGTATTACAAATTACAATAAATAAGGAGGATTTAAAATGCGAGATCTAAAAACATATCTCTCCGTGGCACCGGTAGTAAGTACTTTATGGTTTGGGTCTTTAGCAGGTCTATTGATAGAGATCAATCGTTTATTCCCGGATGCGTTGATATTCTCCTTTTTTTAATTATCGTTCTAGTTATTGACATGGGAGGGGGTGAAGAAGATTAGAGATATAATCAAATATCAGTGACTAATCCCTCCCCTTCCCTTCTTTGAATTTTCGAATTTATTAAATTATAATAAGTTCGAAAAGAGAAAGAATAAAAGTGGATTCAACTTCAGTAAAACTCGGAACTCGGACCGGGACTCTAAATTAAATTTAATTTAAATTAATAAGATAAGAGAATGAGAACGGAAATGGAAATTGATGGCTAGGTCAACAATATTATACAAAATACTTAAATGAAAGTAGTTAGAAATTCTTCTATTACTTATTTAATTATATTACTATCTTGATTTCAACGAAATCTTTCAGAATTTTATTTCGAGTTAGCAACTTCTATTTTTTTTTTTGTTCCTTTCTTCTCTTTGGATTGGAAAATGGAATAGTTGGTTAAATAAAAAATCCAAAGGAGGTTCATGGCCAAGGGTAAAGATGTTCGAGTAACAGTTATTTTGGAATGTGCCAAATGTACTCGAAATGGTGCTAATAAGGAATCAATGAGTATTGGTATTTCCAGATATATTACTCAAAAGAATCGACATAATACGCCTAGTCGATTGGAATTGAGAAAATTCTGTCCCTTTTGTTACAAACATACAATTCATGGGGAGATAAAGAAATAGATCGAACTGATCCGATCGCCTGTATGTCACCCTTACAAGGAAGATTCAAAATGATATATATTATATATATTCTATATAACATATATTTAAAGATAAACAACCCAAAATCCCTCATCAAAATTGGATTTTCGGGATAAGGAATAAACAAATCATGGATAAACCCAAGCGACTCTATTTTAAATCCAAGCGATCTTTTCGTAGGCGTTTGCCCCCGATTGGATCGGGGGATCGAATTGATTATAGAAACATGAGTTTAATTAGTCGATTTATTAGTGAACAAGGAAAAATATTATCTAGACGGGTGAATCGATTAAACTTAAAACAACAACGATTAATTGCTAGTGCTATAAAGCAAGCTCGTATTTTATCTTTGTTACCTTTTCTTAATAATGAGAAACAATTTGAAAGAGGTGAGTCGACCACTAGAACTACTGGTCTTAGAATCAAAAAGAAATAGGTTTATTCTTCACTTGAATCAAAATTCTAATACGAACTCAAAGGCGGATTGATGTTTTGTTCGAAAAATTCGCGAATCCAGATTTTGATTGTTGTATCATAAGAAAAAAAAGAATCAATATTTTTTTATTGAACGTGTTGTTTGTTCATTTTGGCGACCTTATCATATTATTATATTGTATCATACTAATTTCTATTCTACCTTCCCGGAGTTAATTCTCCAGCGAACTCTATTTCAAATTTAAAACATTCCCATGAATTCCTTCCAATCTACTTATTTTATAATTTCATTGGAAATCATATAAAGACAATTTCTATTTAATATAGCTATTTGCGCAAGTATTTTACGATTAAGAAGCAACTGCCTCTTGTACAGATTGTGTATTAACTTATTATAACTATAGTATACACTATTACCGCGAATTACTGCATTTATCCGAGTGATCCACAAACGACGAAAATCTCTCTTTTTCCTACCTCTATCCCGATAAGCCGAAAACAAAGCTCTTATTTTCTGTTGAGTAATAGTTCTAGTAAGTCTTGAATGAGCCCCTCGAAAACTTGATGCAAATAAACGAATTTTTGTTCTACGTCTTCGAGCTATATATCCTCGTTTAATTCTGGTCATTGAATAAATGAAACTTCGATGAATAACTAATTGATTTCCCTTCTTTCAGTTATTCCTTTTCCCTTTCCTAATTTTTGAATAACAAAACGGATTCGTCCAATGTATAAAATAAAAACTCCAATGGCTTTTGCTACTATAACCTTCCTGACCACGATTTTCTCTTTTTTTCTTCTAGGCATTTCACCTCGAAATAAAAATAAGAAATTGTATGGATAGTGATACTAGATATTAAAAAAAGCATATTAAATAAAAACACAAAGTAGTAAATCTAAATGGATAAAAAAATCGTGGGTTCCATCGTTTCTATGGTTACTTTTTAAACGGCGAGGTCCCCTCTATACACCGGAGCTCCTTCTTTCATTTAATCAATGCTATTGTTAACTTGTACAGTTTACACTCTTTGGCTCTACCTATGAATTATCCAGTAATCAGTCTTTCACAACGAGATCTACCTATACAGTAACGATATTTAATTATGAAGATTAGCTGTGTAGCTGACCCTGTTAGTCCGTTGTTGCAAGAGTAAGGGCATAATCTTTTTGCCTTTTAATTTAAATAATATTTTCCCTGCTTAATGGATAACCATTTGCTACCAATGGGAAATTCTTTTTCATCTTAAATTGAAAATTGAGACGCTTGGATTTACGATTTACACCAATAGAAACCATAAAATTTGATAAACAGTAGAAGGATATGATAGATCCTTTTTATATAGTGAATGGATTTCTTCCATTTTATCCTATTTATTGGTACTGATCATTGATACTGGAAAAATGGGTTCTTTTCTTTTGTCCCAGTCCATGCTCTGAACGAGTCACACATACACCCTAGTACATGTTCCTCGTCGCTGAGGGCATCCCCCAAGGGCGGGGGATTTCGTGACATTTCTGATTGGCTGTCGTGTCTTTCTAATAAGTTGTTTAATAGTTGGCATGTTGACTCGTATACATAATGAATTGGTTTAGATCGATCCTAACCGGATGATTAGGAATTACTTGTATATTGATAATTCTATATTAATAGATTAATTAATATAATACTATATCAAAACCCGGTAGGTAAGAAGATAAAATTTTGAATTGCGTATTTTATTTTCGTGAAATACCTGTTATTTTTTATTCTACCGCTACAAGATCAACAATTCCATGAGCTTGGGCTTCTGTTGCTGACATAAAAACATCTCTTTCCATGTCTTCGGATACAACCCATAAAGGTTTGCCCGTTCTTTGTACATAAACCCTTGTGATGGTTTCGCGTAACTTCAGCAGTTCTTCCGCTTCCTGGATAAATTCTCCCGTTTGTGCCTCATAAAAAGAACTAGCAGGTTGATGGATCATTACCCTGATTATATAACATAAAAAATGGTTCTTCTATCTCGAAGATAAATCAAAGAGAACAAATCAAATAAAGAATAATAAATACTACGAAAAACAAGATAGAATTGAACAACCGTACAGGCATCTTTATCTTTTGCGCATTGCATACGGCTCTACAATGGAATTCACTTTTCCCTCCCATCGAAGAAACAGAAAATATAGGGTCTATCATACTAGACCCAGATCGGTAAATAATCCAATAATCATCCTTCCCTTTATTTTGGAGTAGTTAAAAAATACTATGATGGCTCCGTTGCTTTATATTTATATAGATATTTATTTAGTCTTTTATTCAACAATCCCAAAGTTTCTTTTTTTTTTTATTCTTTCATAACATAATTAGTCTTCTGGGGGGAAAACAAAAAAGTTTGTGACGCTGCAATAGGCTTCCGATAGATCAGATAAAATCGGAAATGCCCCTTATCTCATACTACTCTTTCGATATATAATCGAATGGTTTTTTTTTTTCCTCATATCGAATTCAAAATGCCATGCTATTATTACTTAATAGTCATATTTCATATGGCGAAGGCATAGTCTTCTTTTTTCTCTCAAATACAAAACTCATTGGCGCCGAGCATGAGGGAATGCTAGACGTTTGGTAATTTCTCCTCCGACCAGAATAAAAGATCCCATTGAAGCGGCTAATCCCATGCATATTGTCTGTACATCTGGTCCTACAAATTGCATAGTATCATAAATAGCTACTCCGGGTATTACCCACCCCCCGGGAGAGTTTATAAACAAATACAGATCTTTGGTATCATCCTCTATACTAAGATATACCATAAGACCAATAAGTTGATTCGAAATCTCGCTATCAACCTCTTGGCCTAAAAAAAGTAATCTTTCTCGATAAAGGCGGTTGATTAGGATAAAATTGTATCTTTAGGAACCATACGCGCACCTTTTGATGCATACAGGTTATCAAAAATCGCGAAAAAAAGAATCAATGTGTAGATTACAGTCCGCATTCTTTTGGACTCCTTCTAACAAAGGACTTTTTTGATTCCATTTTTATTTTTCAAGAAAGATTCGTTTTGGTCTGTTTACTTTACCTATAAATATCAAAAAATAGAAAAGTAATTGACTAAATTTATCGAACGAACTTCTCATTGATGTATTGTTTCATCGAGATTGAATACAAATCACGATGTCATTTTCTTGTTCCGGAATGGGTTTCTTCAATTTTGTTAGGTTTATGTTCTACTCCAAAGTCAAGTAAAGATCGGCCCTATTTTTATTTGCACATATAGGACAAATGTCCCAATACCAAGTCTTTTTGATATGGCTTTTTTATTTTTCAATTTTTTTTATGTCATGTCTTCTGCCAAATATTCAATGTATTCATTATATTACTCGATTGATTAAACAGTTTAAGATCACTCCTGTTTATAAATTAAAAATAGAATATGATAAAGGTAGTAATCATAGATATATTACCAATTGGGTTTTTTGTAAACGGAGCCTGGATACTTCATTTTATTGGTCCAATCGAGACAACTATAAAGTATTCTAAACCATAAATTATTCTAATTGATAATATTAATCTGGATACCTCCCCCCCAAAAAAAAACAAAATCAATATAATTGCATTTCACGCTCCAAATTTTTGATAAGTCAATCAATCTTTCTTGGGCGAAAGAGAGGATATCTCGATCGGGGGAGAAAATGGGGGAATCCCATGTGACCCAATATATCTGACAAGTCGCACTATACGTCAACCCAAGATGCATCTTCCTCTCCAGGACTTCGAAAGGGTACTTTTGGAACACCAATAGGCATTAAAGAAAAAAAGAATTAAGTACTATATCTTACTTTGATGTGGAAGCGTAACAATGGGTTTATTGTCTTAATATTAATAAGATTAGCCTTTATCATAGTTTATCCATAAAGTGAATAAGTTCATAACATAAAATAAAAAAAGAAGACAGAATGACTATGACTAAAGGAGAAAATTATTAGGAATAGGTCTTTTTAATGATATGAACAAATATGTATGCTTTCACTCATAGAAAATGAACGTGGGATCTCGCCCCCCTACCATTGCGTATTGGTACTTATCGGATATAGAATAGATCTGCTTCTTTTTGTTCCTACAAACAGAACTCTTCCATTATTACTAAAAGAATAAGAATAGAACAAATATTAATCCTTTCTTCGAGATAATCTACTGAAAAAAGGGGGGGGGTACATAGCATAGTTTTTTCCAATGCAATAAAGTTACATAGTGTCTATTTTTCGTTGAGAAAGGGGTATTTCCATGGGTTTGCCTTGGTATCGTGTTCATACCGTCGTATTGAATGATCCGGGTCGTTTGCTTTCTGTCCATATAATGCATACAGCTCTAGTTGCTGGTTGGGCCGGTTCGATGGCTCTATACGAATTAGCGGTTTTTGATCCCTCTGACCCTGTTCTTGATCCAATGTGGAGACAAGGTATGTTTGTTATACCCTTCATGACTCGTTTAGGAATAACCAATTCGTGGGGCGGTTGGAGTATCACAGGAGGGACTATAACGAATCCGGGTATTTGGAGTTACGAAGGTGTGGCCGGTGCACATATTGTGTTTTCTGGCTTGTGCTTTTTGGCAGCTATTTGGCATTGGGTGTATTGGGATCTAGAAATATTTTGTGATGAACGCACAGGAAAACCTTCTTTAGATTTACCTAAGATTTTTGGAATTCATTTATTTCTTTCAGGACTGGCTTGTTTTGGGTTTGGCGCATTTCATGTAACGGGGTTGTATGGTCCTGGAATATGGGTGTCCGATCCTTATGGACTAACCGGAAGGGTACAATCTGTAAATCCAGCGTGGGGTGTGGAAGGTTTTGATCCTTTTGTTCCGGGAGGAATAGCCTCTCATCATATTGCAGCAGGTACATTGGGCATATTAGCAGGTCTATTCCATCTTAGTGTCCGTCCGCCCCAACGTCTATACAAAGGATTACGTATGGGAAATATTGAAACCGTCCTTTCCAGTAGTATCGCTGCTGTTTTTTTTGCCGCTTTTGTTGTTGCTGGAACTATGTGGTATGGTTCAGCAACTACCCCCATTGAATTATTTGGTCCCACTCGTTATCAATGGGATCAGGGATACTTCCAACAAGAAATATATCGAAGAGTTGGCGCTGGGCTAGCCGAAAATCAAAGTTTATCAGAAGCTTGGTCTAAAATTCCTGAAAAATTAGCTTTTTATGATTACATCGGCAATAATCCGGCAAAAGGGGGATTATTCAGAGCGGGCTCAATGGACAACGGGGATGGAATAGCTGTTGGGTGGTTAGGACACCCTATCTTTAGAGATAAAGAAGGTCGTGAACTTTTTGTACGTCGTATGCCTACTTTTTTTGAAACATTTCCAGTTGTTTTGGTAGACGGAGACGGAATTGTTAGAGCAGATGTTCCTTTTAGAAGGGCAGAATCGAAGTATAGTGTCGAACAAGTAGGTGTAACTGTGGAGTTCTATGGCGGCGAACTGAATGGAGTCAGTTATAGTGATCCTGCTACTGTGAAAAAATATGCTAGACGTGCTCAATTGGGAGAAATTTTTGAATTAGATCGTGCTACTTTGAAATCCGATGGTGTTTTTCGTAGCAGTCCAAGGGGTTGGTTTACTTTTGGACATGCTTCGTTTGCTCTACTCTTTTTCTTCGGACATATTTGGCATGGTGCTAGAACCTTGTTCAGAGATGTTTTTGCCGGTATTGACCCAGATTTGGATGCTCAAGTAGAATTTGGAGCATTCCAAAAACTTGGGGATCCGACTACAAGAAGACAAGTAGTCTGATATAAGATTGATTTCTTACTTTTCACCTTTATTTTTGTGATTTAACATAGTTTAACATAAATAGGGTACCGGATAAATCTTGATTTGAATTGCTGCCTTTCCTTTGACTCTTTCTTTTTAGTTATCCGGGAGACGATCCAAAATAAACAGGTATGGAAGCTATAATTGTAAACCACAATCGAATCTATGGAAGCATTGGTTTATACATTCCTCTTAGTCTCGACTTTAGGAATAATCTTTTTCGCTATCTTTTTTAGGGAACCGCCTAAAGTTCCAACTAAAAAGATGAAATGATTTTTGATTATCTCTATCTCAATTGAATTAATGAGCCTCCCAATATTGGGAGGCTCATTAATTCAACTAGTCTCCGTGTTCCTCGAATGGATCTCTTAGTTGTTGAGAGGGTTGCCCAAAAGCAGTATATAAGGCGTACCCAGTAAAACTTACAAGTAAACCAGATATAGAGATGGCAACTAAGGTTGCTGTTTCCATTATTATATAATTTTAAGACTACAACGGATCTATGATAAGATCATTTATTTACAATAGAATGGTATACAAAGTCAACGACTCTCAATGAATACAAAATCGGATTTATGGCTACACAAACCGTTGAGGATAGTTCTAGATCTGGTCCAAGACGAACTATTATAGGGGATTTATTGAAACCATTGAATTCGGAATATGGTAAAGTAGCTCCCGGTTGGGGAACTACTCCTTTGATGGGTATCGCAATGGCTCTATTTGCGATATTCTTATCTATTATTTTGGAGATTTATAATTCTTCCATTTTACTGGACGGAATCTCAATGAATTAGATTAACAAGAACTACTAAATAGCTTTTCAATACAAAACCAAGTGAAGCATTTAGGTCGCTTTTAGTCCATTCTATTTTTTGGTAGTTCGACCGTGGAATTTCTTTGTTTCTGTATTTCCGGAATATGAGTGTGTGACTTGTTATAATTGATCCTATGGATACTACAGAAATCGGTTCTGTCATCTTGATACAGATGGTTTTACCTCGTCGGATATTCATTCTAGTATCTGGAACGCGCGGAATATATGAAATAGATTACAAACTATTATAACTATGATTCATATTTTATATTCAGACCTCGCTTGCCGGACTCCAAAAAAAGAATTAACCAAAAAGAGTTAAAAAAAAAGGGTTAGAAGTTATAAATTGAAATATTTTTATTCTTTTTCTGTTTCTGCTTTTTTTATTTTGAATTAAAGGACAAACCGTTCTTTGTATTTTGATTCATTATATATATTCATTGAATAAGTGATGATCCACCGATTCTTACTCAGAGAATTTTGGGACTTATTTTGAAGGTTTTATTGAATCATCGTGGTTGTAGTATGAATCTGAGGTTTTAATCGATTCTATAGGGTCTTAACAAGAGAATTCCTATCAATAATAAAGAAAACAGAAGTAAAGCTGCATTACACACAAATAAAAGAAAAGAAAAAAAAAATAGGTAAATAGAAGATTCAAGAGGCCTGTAACCATCAACATAAAGACGAATGAGCCAACTTGATAGTTTGGCATTATAACCACAAAGAAGAGCTTTCAGATTTTTATTCTTTCGTATCTTTAGAGAAAGATTGAATCATAGGATTAAAGAAGTTTCAAACTTTTTATTCCACATATCCGTTATAGCCAGTATTTGGGTGTTTCTGTTTGAGCCGTACGAGATGAAATTCTCATATACGGTTCTCAGAGGGGGAGTTCCTTGAGTTTACCTATCTCAATAAAGTCTATGATTGGTTCGAAGAACGTCTTGAGATTCAGGCGATTGCAGATGATATAACTAGTAAATACGTTCCTCCGCATGTCAATATATTTTATTGTTTAGGCGGAATTACGCTTACTTGTTTTTTAGTACAAGTAGCTACGGGATTTGCTATGACTTTTTACTATCGCCCGACCGTTACTGAAGCTTTTGCTTCTGTTCAATATATAATGACTGAAGCGAATTTTGGTTGGTTAATCCGATCAGTTCATCGATGGTCGGCAAGTATGATGGTCCTAATGATGATCCTGCACGTATTTCGTGTGTATCTCACCGGTGGCTTTAAAAAACCTCGTGAATTGACTTGGGTTACAGGTGTGGTTTTGGCTGTATTGACCGCATCTTTTGGTGTGACTGGTTATTCCTTACCTTGGGATCAAATTGGTTATTGGGCAGTAAAAATTGTAACAGGTGTACCGGAAGCTATTCCTGTAATAGGATCGCCTTTGGTAGAGTTATTACGTGGAAGTGCTAGTGTAGGACAATCCACTCTGACTCGTTTTTATAGTTTACACACTTTTGTATTACCTCTGCTTACTGCCGTATTTATGTTAATGCACTTCCCAATGATACGTAAGCAAGGCATTTCTGGTCCTTTATAGAGAATAAAGAATATAATATAGATCATAGATATTTGTAATCAGTCATTTATCACTTCACTCAGGGTAGGAACAATAGGATTTCATTGCTATAAATATGGATTATTGAAAAGAATAAAACATGTATTTGGATATTTCCCTTCAACCCCACAAAATTGTATTATTTCTTTGACACTAATGGTTGAAGTGAATTCTCCGAAGAGAAAATGGATTATGGGAGTGTGTGACTTGAACTATTGATTAGTCCGTGCAGATATATTCCTTATCTGCCACATTTGTTTGAATTCACAACTAAATGTGTCTTTGTTCCAACCACCGTGTAAGAGCCCCATACAGAGGATAGGCTGGTTCACTTGAAGAGAATCTTTTCTATGATCAGACTTGATTATATGGTGCGTGAACAGGCTCCGTAAGATCCAGTAGAATAAGTGATGCGGCATAATACAGATTTTGTTTTATCTATTTCACTTACTTAATAGTATGGAAATGCACTCATTTCTTTTGCATTGACCCGATTTATGATATATCATACTATCGGAGTGCAACAAGGGATCTA